GACACAACTCATGGGTGCTTCCATTACTGACAGATACATCAGGAGAGGTCGACCAGGCGTTGGCGGTACCAGGATGGGAGGATTGAGTAGATATTTCTTCACTTTGTCAAACGCCTTTTGGCAATCCTCGTTCCTTGTGTCTATCTTTTCTGAAAGGCGGGGTATTCTTTCTGAGCAGTTAAAAGATCGGCTCACAGATGGGTGTGAGCTGGGCAATGAACCTGCGTAGCCTGCCTAAAAAAGCCCGGATTTCTTTCTCTTTCTTTGGTACCGGCATGCCGAGAATTGCTTTGGCTTTTGCAGGTCGACTTCGATTTCTCTTCTGCTGACAATGAACCCGAGTAGCTTACCTGACGAAGCACCAAACCTCCTCCCGGCTTTATATGCTTTTGCGGATGAAGACTGTATTTCCGCAATCTGTCAAACACTTTCTTCAAATTCACGGTCTTCTTCAGCCCAAGACTTGGCGATCATGTCATCGACATAGACCTCCATTTCCTTGTGAATCATATCATGAAACAGCGCAGTCATGGCTCGCTGGTACGTCGCCCCGGCATTCTTTAGACCAAACGGCATCAATCACCTTGTAACAGAATGTGCCCTCCTATCTGATATGGTGATAAATGCCGTTTTCTCTCTGTCTTTCTCGGCCATCTTGATCTGGTTATATCAAGAGAAAGCATCCATAAAGGACAGCATCCCATGTCCAGCGGTGTTGTCCACCAGAACATCGATGTGAGGAAGAGGAAAATCATCTTTTGGGCTTGCCTTGTTTAGGCGTCTTTGGACTCACGGAACCAGCTTTCAAATTGAGGGAAAAACCGTTCTCGAAGAAGCGTGACCATCCAGTTGAATCTCGTTACCCTCCCGTGTGGTTATGGGGGCGGGCGGCAAGCAAGTGAATGTGATCCCGCCCTCCATCAGCCGGTGTGTGTGAGCTTCGCTCCTTATAGCTCTACAGCGCCGCCGGCCACTTTCGCCCCTCTACCATATTCATTGATTCATTCTTTGGAAGTTAGGCACGTGACTCGATAGCGCAGGCACAAGACCTTTGAATGCAAACAAAGAATAGCGAGGCCGCATATCAAAAGGTTTGGAACCCAAGCTTACCTTATTATTATGAAAAGGGGAAGGTTTGATAAAGGGTAATAGGTGTAGGTCTTTCCAGCCGGATTCATTAATGCCATGAAACTCCAGAACTGGAAGAATTGGCCTTGGAAGGAAATAGTAATTCAAATCATAATCTTTCAGAAGCTGGCATCGCTAGTTGACTCCTCCTCGTCGACAGCCAGCAGTTGCCGGACTAGCCTTCCTTGCCTTCAGCCTAGCTCCGCTAGCCCTTTCGGACTAGCCTTTTGAAGCTTTCTCGCTTCCTCCTAAAGGGGAACACCAGCTAAGGCACTAATAACAGCAACAGCAAATACCGTTCCCCCCCTATCTCTTAAAGCTCCTGCCTTCAGACTTGCCTTGCTTTCCTGCCCTCGGCCTTCAGACGGGATGCTCTAGTTGTTGCTGGCTGCTCTTAGCTGAATGCCTTGCTTCGCCCTACAGCTAGTGGAGACAACGACTAATAAGATTGACGACAGGGGAACACCTTGGCTTTACGACTTTTCTGTTATTACTAATCCTTCTCTTCTTTCTAGGCCTGGACCAATGCTTCCTTATGTCTGCCATTTTAAGGCTAGTGTAACGGAGGGCTTCCTCGCAAGAAGCTTTATAGTCAGGGGTGAAACGGCTTGTTTGGCTTTCTTCTTTCTGACTACAAGGACTAATGACCTTCTTTCTTTTCCGTACGCTAGGGTCGTTTGGGCGGAAAACCGAGTTGCGTACTGGGTGAAGCTTAGTCCTTCGGACTTTTCCATCTCGCAACTTTATTAGCTAGGGCCGCTCGCACGCTTTAAGGGCTGTTGAAGGTATTGCACTAAGAAAGACTCCTGCCGTTGCTAAAGGTAAGATTTTAAAGCCGCTCAAGCAATTTCTTTAAATTAAAAAAGAAAGGAATTGAAAGAAGAGATCCCATTGAATCAGATCGTGTGATCAGATATCACACGGTTAACTCGAAAAGAAATGGAAATGAGTGACTCTCGGGTGAACCCATTGCTTAGCGAATCTTTTTCTCGAAAAATAGCCGGAAAGACAATAAAAAAGATTAAAAGGGCTTCGCCCTAGACACTCCTTTCTTTAGTAGTAGTAACTTCATTCATCAACCGGAAAACGAAGCATGTGTTTTCTGATCGATGAATGAACGAATGAAGCGCACGCATGTGTTGTTCGTTCCACCGTCCGAAACCCACCACCACTTTTTCAGCTAGCTATAGTTTGATCAAGACCTACTAGCTATCAGTTGCGCATAAGCTTGCTATCAGTTAGGTTCCGCTATTTTTACAATTTTCCGGTAGCCCTATCTCTTTCTTTATACAGATGTTGGGGGAGGCATTACTTAGGGCAATCTCATGTGTGGCTCGGGTAAGCTAGAGTAACTAACGTTGGATGAATGTGA